GTATCCACTATGGTTATTTCATATCCCCCCCTTTCTTTTCGTATGATTTTACTTACTATACCTGCAGCTGTAGCATTATAAATTGTATTGTTACTTTTGCTACCATCAGGATAAATCTGACCTCTTCCCCTATTCCCGCCTACATATATGGGATATTTTAAGAAGTGAACATCCTTATTAGTAGCGGGATCTGGGGAAATAATAGGAAAAGAAATTTCACTATATTTTTGACCAGGAACAGGACCTATCACAAGAATATTTTTTTTAGTGGGGCGGTAGCTCTGAAAAGACAGATTTACTATTCTTTCTTTCATCTCAGGAGAAATACGATCGGGGGGGGCTAATTCAAACCCTTCAGGTAAAATAAGAACAACCCCAATATTCAAGGCCCCCCTTTTACCACTCGAAAGAACTTGTTTCAGTTTTGTATCATAAGGAATTCGAACAACTGCTTCAAATACAGTATCGGGAAGTACCGCCTGGGGAACCTCAATATCTACAGGCTTATTAGCTAAATGACAATTGGCACATACAATACGCCCAGTTGCCTCTCGTGGATTTTCATAACCTTGTTGCGCAAAAAGGGGATATGCATTTGAAATCGATGCCTGAGTTATTATATATATTATGGGCAATACGGAAATGGATCGAATCATTTTTTCCTTTATCCAAGAACGGGTATTTCTAGTTTGCATGGTCCAATAGTTGATACCAACAATTTCTACAATAAAGCGGGTAGGTCACTTGTATAATTCCCTATCTATGATTCTGCTATTTACTGGAAAATTCTTATTGGAATATAGGAAGAATCTCTTGAATCGGTGGCAAATAGAAAAACACGATTTTGAATGCTTTATGTATGGACAAAACAAAGAAAGTAACAAGCATTAGAACTGGCTAAAATCATTTTTCATTCATTCATTGAGTGATAAATCAATACAAGTGACGGGGATATACGATTTAAATAATGGAAGATACCATATTTAAAAATTGTATCTAGAATAACTGGAAAAGTGGAAGCAAGAACAGATATAATTTGATCGTTATGACCAAATCCAAAATCTTTGTAGATAGAATGAATCATTAGTTCCCAACCATGGGGCGAATGGAATCCGATACATAAATCAGTTACTAAAAGAATGGAAAAAGCTTTTATTGTATCGTTTAAGTTATATAGGAATTCCTGAACCAGAGAGTTAAGAATAACTAGCTCTTCATTACCCAGAATAGAAAAAACACTTAGAATAATGAAAGAAATTATGTTTATTGAGAAGTGAAAAATCGTATTCATATGGTCTTGATTATACATCTTGATCAATTGAACCGTTTCTTTGTGGATTCCTAGCTTTTGTATATGTGTTTCTGGAGATTCCTTTATCATTTCGTCCAACAGGAGGAGCCTCTCTAATTCTATGAATTTTTCTAGAATACTATTTTCTTGAATATCATTCAAAAGGGTTTCGGATTGTCTCTTATTCCACCAATTAATAGACCATGATTTCATACTTTTCTTAAATGCGAGAGAGATCCACCAGGGCAAAAATACTAAAGATATAAGATATAGAATGTGAATAAATACTTTCTTTTTTGCCATTTTTTCATTTATGAATTGTTAAGGAATCCACTTAAAATGAAGAATTTATCTTTTTATTCTCTTATTTCTTCTTCATTTCAATTGGTACACGCAAGAAATAGGCCAATTCCGCTACTTTTTGTTCAATTTCTCGTGGAGTCAAATTATCATCAATACGAATTAATGGAATAGACCCCTGGCCCCTGATTTCCATATAAAGGAAAAAGACAATACGAGTATAAATACCCTCTTTAACTTCAATTCGTATGGACTGAATATCTTCCATAAGGAATCGGAGAAAGATACGACGATTTTTTCCGGGAAATCCCCAACGAAAAATACAAACTATTTTTTCTTTTCTATCGAATCTATCATAACCACTACCTACATTCCACGAAATTATGCACCACAAATAGGAACTAATAAAGAGACCCGCTATCCCATAGAAAGACATCACGATTCCTTGTGGAAAAAAAAAGATTTGCTGATACGGAAATAAGGATATAAAATTCCTATCTAGATAACTGGAAATTCCAACCACTAAGAATCCTACCGAACCTAAAAAAAGGAGAAAGGCCCAATAGAAATTAATGATTTTTCGAGAGCCCGTTATAAGTTCTATCCATATATGGTCTGATCGCCAATTCATACGATATCTAGTTGCATTTTATTATTGGAATTGAGAGAATAATCCCAATTTGACTTTCCTCTTTTTGTTTACGAAGTAACGCTCATCAACTAGCACTTTTCTTAATTTCACTAAATATATTATTTGTATTTGTGTTATAATGCAAGTCTAATTAAGTCTTAAAACAATAAATTAGATTTTGTCCCGTCGAATCTAAATAATCTTGTTTTTTTGTACATGAAGAAATAAAAAAACCGTTGCAAATGCCGGAATTACTAGGCCCACTAAGGGGACAAAAATAGAGGGTAAATTAAGAATTGTCATAGCAACGGTACCTCGATTTAATATTTGTACCTGTTATTGTTACATTAATTGTTACGGTGTTATAAAATAAGGACATCTTATATTATATTATAAATTATCTTAAATTTGAAATTATTATACTAACAAATAACCTAAAAATTGAAAAGTGAGTAGATAATCAAATTTAGAACTAAAAAAAAAAGAAAGTCCTACTTGAGTGAATTTTGATTCAAAGGAAAGAAAGCGTGGAGTTGAAAAAATTCACTCAGAACGTCTTTTAAAAGATTACGTGGTACGATTGGATCAAATAAGCCCTTATGGAATAAATATTCAGACACCTGCGAACCCTCGGGTACTATCTGATTCAATATTTGTTCAATGACTCTTTTACCTGCAAATGCAATATAGGCATTGGGTTCTGCAATAATGATATCGCCTAACATACCAAAACTGGCTGTCACCCCACCAGTAGTGGGAGATGTAAGGATGGATATATAGAATAACTTTTTATTTGATTGATAATCATATAAAGCAGAAGAGATTTTAGCCATTTGCATCAAGCTCAGACTTGCTTCTTGCATGCGTGCCCCTCCGGAAGCACACACTAGAATAAGGGGAAGAAATTGATTGTTAGCATACTCGATCAAACGGGTTATTTTCTCCCCTACTACGGATCCCATACTACCTCCCATAAACTGAAAATCCATGACTCCAACTGCTATGGGAATACCGTTTAGCTGACCTATGCCCGTTTGAACAGCCTCCGTTAATCCAGTCTTTTTTTGATAAAAGTAGATACGATCCTTATAAGGTTTCTCCTCCGAATGAAACTCAATGGAGTCCAGAGATACCATGTCTTCATCCATAGGATACCAAGTACACGGATCAATCAAAAGTTCGATTCTATCCGAACTACTCATTTTCAAATGATATCCACATTGTTCGCAAATATTCATTTTTGACTTAAACAATTTCTTATAATTTAATTCATAACAATTCTCGCATTGAACCCATAAATGCCCGTATTTTTCAGTTCCATCGAGATCATTAGAACTTTCTCTTCTTATAGTTAAATCATTACCATTTGTGCTAGTTCTTATACCGAAACTCTCGCTTTCACTACTATTTCCACTTTCACCACAAATGAAACTATAAATATAACTGTTGCCACTCTCACTTAAAATGTAATTATGAATAAGTATTTGAGAATGAAGATAACTTTCAATGAAACTAGTAATGTGTTTATTCCAATCATTTTTAGTATCATACATGTAACGATCATAATAGGAATCATCACTCTGCGATCCATTATTCAGATAACTAGAATTCTGATAAGTATAAAAAAAACTTTCTAGTTCACTCAGAAAGGAATGATCATTATCAACCTCCAAAATCTTATTTTTAATGGAAAAATTTATGTAATAACCATCCCCATTTCTATCCTTAACTAACAAAGTGTCATCAGCGATTAATTTAAGAATGTCTCTGACACCAAATAAATGATCAAGATTGCTGTAACTAGAACTGTCATTATCACCCCAATTATGATTAAAAATGCTTTTATCCGTATCATTTAAAAAACCGTCTTCACTTCCACTGGTATTTTCAATAGGACCCATATTGTCCATTGAGTTACTTAGCCCACACCCGTGCTCAAACTCTTCCTTAGACATGAACCACCTTTTTTCCATATAGCTTTCTTGACCCCTAATGCATGAAAAGACAATAGATGAATAGTCATTCGATGAAAATATTTTGAAGATACTTTTAAAATCAGCATATGGAGCCAATCACCGACATTGGCATTATTAACTAATTACGTTCAAGGGGCGAGGATTCACTTTATGTGGAAATCCAAAATATCACTTCACTAGATATGATTGAACTTCCTTTTTTTTTTTTTTTTTTTTTTTTTAATTATAATCCATTATAAATTAAATAAAATGAAAATAGAAAGAAAAATATAGAAATAGAATAAACCACTTTATTCTATGTCGTGTCAAATTCATATCGAAAAGAAGATTTGTCCTCTCCTAATTTATTTTCATAAAATTTTGTCTAATATTTATTTATATTCCATTCCAACACACACATAACGAAAAAGACAATATACAGGAAAGAGTTGGTTGTTTGGTTCGATCCACGGCCCGCCCGAAATTACGGGGAAGACACCAATCCTAAGGATCCATAGAATTAATTGTAGAGCTAACACAACCGGGCTTCGATTTTTTATTTAAAATCTTTTTTAAAATATTGTATAATAAATATCGTATAATATAAGTCTGTATCTATCAAAAATATATGAAATATATTCTTTGTATTCGGCCGGCTCAATCTTTTTAGTAAAAGATTGGCCGGGCCGAGTTTCATTGCAATTTAATTAAGAATAAAATGTAATTACTAATTACTGAATTACAAAGTATCCATTGCTTCAAATTCAAATTTGATTTCCTTCCAGACCTCACAAGCAGCAGCTAGTTCAGGACTCCATTTGCG